TTTCGTTTCACATTTATCATCAACCAAATGGGGGAATTTCCATTTCTTCGACTAGTACCGATTCGATTGATGGGAGAGAGGCATATGTGGATTAGTACAATTATTGTATTATTAGCATCAGATTCAGGATTCCACGGGATACCGTACTGTACTGGGTCTGGCTTTTTCAATTACTCCCGATCTGTGAAATATGAAATAGAGTAGAGTATTGTATGTTTCCCGGGAGTACATACATAAATGGAATTTGTACAATATAAAATAAATTGAACATAGTTACTGTGTATAGAATAGTATAGAATACTTTTATTTTAAGATTAAAATAAAAGTATATCCTTTTCGGGCCCTATTTTGTGTAACCTCAATTTCAAATTTTACTAATTTGAAATAATCTATCTCATTCAAATTTCGCATTGAGCTTTTGATATATGCGTCCCATTACTAATCCAATGAAAGAGGATATTCAAAAAATAAAGATCAAACAAGGATAACTTTTTTATTAGCGAGGTAATGCATTTTTTTTTTTTTTTTATAAGGGTTTTCCTTGAAAGAACAAACTTTTAAAATTTATATATAAATATATAAAAAAATAGTTAATTTGATGGAATATTCGATTTTTTTATACCGGAATTTGTACTCGTCTTTATCATACTTCTTTTGTTTTCCAAGAAGATTGGATCATTAAAAAAAGGAGTTTCTAACTTAGCTCCTTCCTTTTTTTTCATTGAGCTTCTATTGTTTGTTGGGGTTTGTTTAGAACCAATGGTAAGTGGAAAGGCGGTTAGATGATACTTCATCAGATGATTGTACAAAGAGGGCGGTAGGTTATAGAAAAGAAAGAATGGAAAAGAATGATAAATAAATAAAGGAATTATTGATTGTATTGGGAATCAAATTTTGAGTTCAGTATGGATAAAAGATCGTCCTATGTTATACTATTCAATTCTTGACGATGAATCGATTTGATAGCTCCGATATTGTTATTCATGATATTGATCCGATTCGATATCATCGAGATGTAATGCATCCCATTGAATTTACAGGCGAAAGATTTATTATCTCTATGGGATTAACTCCCGAGTTATTGCGAATTAAAGAAAAATTAAACAATGAGATTATGGAAGTAAATATTCTCGCATTTATTGCTACTGCACTGTTTATTCTAGTTCCTACTGCTTTTTTACTTATAATATACGTAAAAACAGTCAGCCAAGGTGATTAATTTGAATTAAACTTGATTTTTTATTTCTTATCAATAATTGCAGAGAAGAAAAGGATAAAAATTTCGCGTCTTAAATGAAATGGGCAGACTAGAATCAGTCGTATTCTATGAGATACGATAGTATGGTAGAAAGATTCAGATATTTCTTTCTACCATACTATCTAGTATTGTTATTGTAGTGTATAAAGTTGTATTGTAATGCAGGTTAATTTAATATAGATTAATATAGATCAATCTACAATAGTATCATCATATTCCTTTTCTATATATATAGAAATCGATTTAATTACGTATATATAATATATATAGTGATAATGTATATTATATAGTAATAATGTATATTATATAGTATCCCAATTCTATTTCTTTGCTTTATCTATTTGTATTTAATTTGTGTTGATTTCAATTAAATTAATTTGAAATAATCGAAAGCGACTTTTACGATTAGAATTCCTAGATTTCTGATTATTTTCAATATGAATCCCGATCGAAGAAGTCATTGGTTGAGGAGTTGACAAATGATCCATGGGAACTTCTTCGGATTTCGAAAAGGATTAGTAAAACCCGTCGACTTTTAACGTTTGAACCATGATATGAAATGGGTTCAATAAAACAAGCAAAACATAAATAAAATTTCTAAAATAGTAAAACGAAAACAAGCGGCGCAATATGTGACTCGCCCAAGACAATATTTTAGGATGTGCAGTATCTCGTTGGACAACTACTATGTTGTTTCCCAATGTGTATCCACGTAATGGAATAACCGAATTGTTTTCTCTTTGATCTTTGAACAGTAAAGAGGTAAACAAAATAAAAAAAAGTTCCGTTCTTCCTCATGGTCCATATCTAACTTTGGTAAGAGTCAGTTCATCGAAATAGAAAATTTATGAAGAATTCAGTTGGAATAAATTTCCTACCATTTGTATTCCTTTTACTTTTTTTACTTTCAAAATACGAACACGGAAATAATTGAAATATTTCTTTGATTGAATGATTGAAAGAGTATTCTTCAGATATATTTATTATTAATAGAATACATTACTGAACTAAAATCCAAGAGAATTTCGAAATGAAGATATTTTTCATTTCTATTTCAATTTAAAAATAAAATTTTAAATTGAAATAGTGAAATTGAAAATAAAAAAAACTTTGCCGAACGATCTATAAAAAAAAGTGCTACTGTTTAGTTCCTAAACTCAATTAGTAGTACTTCTAGAGTCCACTCCTTCCCCATACTACTAGCGAAAGGGAAAACGTAAAGACTACCATTAAAGCAGCCCA